AGGTATCCCGACACAGGGGCATTTTGGTACCACCAGGAAAGACAAATTACAAGGAATCAAAAAATTTTAAAAAAGGGCTCTATGTCCAACGGATGACCCCCACTAAGAAAAAGTATTTTGTTTTGGTTCGACCCGTAGTCACATATGAAATAACGGACGGTATCAATTTAGTAACACTTTTCCCTCAGGATCTGTTGCAAGAAAGGGATAATGTGCAACTTCGAGTTTTCAATTATATCCTTTATGGAAATGGCAAAGTCACTCGGGGAATTTGTGACACAAGTATTCAATTAGTACGTACTTGTTTAGTATTGAATTGGAGCCAAGACAAAAAAAGTGCTTTTATCGAAAAGGTATGCACTTCTTTTGTTGAAGTAAGGACAAAAGGTATAATTCGGGATTTCCTAAGGATCGATTTAGTGAAAGCGGCTCTTTCATATATAGGGAAAAGGAATGACCCCCCCCTTTTTTATTATTATGGATCAGAACATAAGAATATGAATCTGTTTTTGTCCATTTCTTCAAAGACAAAACTTCAACAATCATTTAACCAAAATCAAGGAACTGTTCGTACGTTGTTGGATCAAAATAAGGAATGCCTGTTTTTTATAATTTTGTCATCATCCAATTGTTTTCGAATGGGTCCATTTACAACCAACGGTGTAAAATATCACAAAGAATCCATTAAAAAAGATCGCCCAATTCCAATTAATACCCCATTGGGTCCTTTAGGAACAGTCCTTCAATTTGCGAATTATTTTTTTTTTTTCCTTTTAATAACTCATAATCAGATTTTGGTAAATAATTATTTACAATTTTACAATTTAAAATTAAAACAAACCTTTCAAGTCTTTAAATATCAATATTATTTAATAGATGAAAAGGGAAGAATTTATAACCCCGATTTTTTTAGTACCATCATTTTGAATCCATTCAATTTACATTGGTATTTTCTTCATTACCAGTTTTGTAACGAGACATCTACAAAAATGTGTCTTGGACAATTTCTTTGTGAAAATGTATGTATAATAAAAAATGGGCTGCATTTAAAATCGGGTCAAGTTCTAATTGTTCACTTTGATTCTGTAGTAATAAGATCGGCTAAGCCCCGTTTGGCTACCCCAGGAGCAACAGTTCATGGCCATTATGGGAAACTCATTTATGAAGGGGATACTTTAGTTACATTTATATATGAAAAATCGCGGTCTGGGGATATAACGCAAGGTCTGCCAAAAGTGGAACAAGTCTTAGAAGTTCGTTCCGTTGATTCAATATCAATGAATCTAGAAAAAAGGATTAATGGTTGGAACGAGCATATAAAAAAAAGTCTTGGAATTCCATGGGGATTCTTAGTTGGAGCTGAGCTAATTATAGCGCAAAGTCGTATCTCTTTGGTTAATAAGATCCAAAAGGTTTATCGATCCCAAGGGGTGCAGATCCATAATAGGCATATCGAAATTATTGTCCGGCAAATAACATCCAAAGTCTTAGTTTCAGAGGATGGAATGTCTAATGTTTTTTTACCCGGAGAACTAATTGGATTGTTTCGAGCAGAACGGGCGGGGCGCGCTTTGGAAGAAGCGATCTGTTACCGAACTTTATTATTGGGAATAACGAGAGCATCTCTGAATACTCAAAGCTTTATATCCGAAGCAAGTTTTCAAGAAACTGCTCGAGTTTTAGCAAAATCAGCTCTTCGAGGCCGTATTGATTGGTTGAAAGGACTCAAAGAAAACGTTGTTCTGGGGGGGATGATACCCGTCGGTACTGGATTCAAGGGATTCGTCCACCGTTCAAATCAACATAAGAGCATTAGCATTCCTTTGAAAATAAAAAACAAGCCTCTATTCGCGGGAGAAATGGGAGATATTTTGTTTTACCACAGAGAACTATTGGATTTTTGTTTTTCAAAGAATTTAGGTCATAAATCAAAACAACAATGATTTTGGGGATTTAAGAGAAGAAATTTATCTTTGTCATTTAATTATTAATTAATTGAATAAAATCATGTAAAAAAAAAAATATATATAACGAATAGAAAAAGAATTTATGGTTTGGCCATCAACGGCCAATCCACGTTAAATAAAGAAGGTTCCGTTGGAACAATTTTTTATTTCAGGATACCTCATCTCTTTATAAAAAAAAAGAGTTTAAAGTGTGTGGAGAAATGACAAGAAGATATTGGAACATAAATTTGGAAGAGATGATGGAGGCGGGAGTTCATTTTGGTCACGGGACTCGAAAATGGAATCCTCGAATGTCACCTTATATCTCTGCAAAATGCAAGGGTATTCATATTATAAATCTTACCAGAACTGCTCGTTTTTTATCAGAGGCTTGTGATTTAGTTTTTGAGGCCGCAAGTAGAGGAAAAAATTTTTTAATTGTTGGGACAAAAAATAAAGCAGCTGACTCAGTAGCATGGGCGGCAATAAGGGCTCGATGTCATTATGTTAATAAAAAGTGGCTTGGCGGTATGTTAACGAATTGGTCCACTACAGAAACAAGACTTCATAAATTCAGGGATTTAAGAATGGAACAAAAGGCGGGGAGACTCGCCCGTCTCCCGAAGAGAGATGCCGCGGTGTTGAAGAGACAATTATCTCACTTGCAAACATATCTGGGCGGGATTAAATATATGACAGAGTTGCCCGATATTGTAATCATCGTTGATCAACAAGAAGAACATACGGCCCTTCGAGAATGTATTACCTTGGGAATTCCAACACTTTGTTTAATCGATACAAATTGTGACCCGGACCTCGCCGATATTTCGATTCCGGCAAACGATGATGCTATATCCTCAATCCGATTAATTCTTACCAAGTTAGTATTTGCAATTTGTGAAGGTCGTTCTAGCTATGTAAGAAATCCTTGATTTTTTTATGAAATCCACAATTAAATTTCCCGAATTTATACTAAAATTGGTTATGATATCCTGAATACCAAAAACAATAAAGGGCTGGGGATATTATGTTATTAATAGGTATCCTAAACAAAATCCATTAAATAAACAAAGTAGACAAGTCGAGAAAGAGGCGGTTGAATCAAAATAATTTTTTTTAGTTATATTTCTGTCAGAGGACAATATGAATATTCTATCATATTCAATCAACACACTAAAGGGGTTCTATGATATGTCTGGTGTGGAAGTAGGTCAACATTTTTATTGGCAAATAGGGGGTTTCCAAATTCATGGCCAGGTACTTATAACTTCTTGGGTTGTAATTGCGATCTTACTAGGGTCAGCTGCTATAGCTGTTCGGAATCCACAAACCATTCCGACAGGCGGTCAGAATTTCGTTGAATATGTCCTCGAATTCATTCGAGACGTGAGCAAAACTCAAATTGGCGAAGAATATCGCCCTTGGGTTCCTTTTATTGGAACTCTTTTTCTATTTATTTTTGTTTCTAATTGGTCAGGGGCCCTTTTGCCTTGGAAAATCGTACAGTTACCTCAGGGGGAGTTAGCCGCACCCACGAATGATATAAATACTACTGTTGCTTTAGCTTTACTTACGTCAGTAGCCTATTTCTATGCGGGTCTTACAAAAAAAGGATTTGGTTATTTTGGTAAATACATTCAACCAACTCCAATTCTTTTACCCATTAACATTTTAGAAGATTTCACAAAACCTCTATCACTTAGTTTTCGACTTTTTGGAAATATATTAGCGGATGAATTAGTAGTTGTTGTTCTTGTTTCTTTAGTACCTTTAGTGGTTCCTATACCTGTCATGTTACTCGGATTATTTACAAGTGGGATTCAGGCTCTTATTTTTGCAACTTTAGCCGCAGCTTATATAGGTGAATCCATGGAGGGTCATCATTGATTAGTCTTTGCAAGATTCGATTTTTAAGTTTAGATCCAATCGTGTGTCGCTCAAAAGACTCTAATGGTAATAGAAACAAAATATATTATGACGAGATGTGTAAAAAAAAGGAGTTGGTCAGTAGAGAGTGGTTGCGCCAGATATGTGGAATCTAATGATTATAGGTTAATTTTTTTAGATTAGATGTTTTGAAGAATGATTCTAAAATTAGATTGAATTAAAAATACATAAGATACATATAGGCGGTTTACGTTATGTAAGAAACACATGTATATTTGATATTAGATATTGGCAAATTATATATCAACGAATATTTAATTTGTACTACTTGAATTTTGATAGAGCTGCCAACCGAGTTCTTTCGGTTTGTTTCATTTATAACCGTGAATAAAAATAAATAAACAGATAAACTAAAGAAAAAGATCGAAGAAGGTTTAAAAAAAGGAAATGCAGTAAGTTGAATTGATTCAAAAAAACTTTCCAATTTAGTAATTAAAAAAGATGAAGCCTTTACTAATTAAACAAAAATATTAAATTAATAATTCTAATATTTTTGTTTAATTATTATCATTTCTATTATTTCTACTCTATGAATATTACAATGGAATAATTCAGTCCTAATTCTTTGGTTGATTGTATCATTAACCATTTATTTTTTTTGTGTGAGGAACTTATCTATCATGAATCCACTGATTTCTGCCGCTTCCGTTATTGCTGCTGGATTGGCTGTAGGGCTTGCTTCTATTGGACCTGGGGTTGGTCAAGGTACTGCTGCAGGCCAAGCTGTAGAAGGTATTGCGAGACAGCCTGAGGCCGAGGGGAAAATACGAGGTACTTTATTACTTAGTTTAGCTTTTATGGAAGCTTTAACAATTTATGGATTGGTTGTAGCATTAGCCCTTTTATTTGCAAATCCTTTTGTTTAATTCGAGAAAATAAATCAGAGCAATTTGTATTTCCTTTATGGTCGTGCAGGTTGTTTTTTCACATTCTATTTAAATGAAAATTTCGTCTCGACATAATTACTTAATGCATTCATAAAATAATCCAAGGGAAGGGCTGATTTGAAAATGAAGAATTCGTGTTACCCCACTCGTTTTCTTCCTTCCCCTTACTTAGTCCAAAGCAAGGCAGAATTGCTCCAATAAAGGAGCTTTTTCGCAATTC